CGCCTATTTTCACTAAGAAATTGAAAGAGAAAGAAACCTCAGAAACGGAAGAAGGGGGAGAAAGAAAGGAAGAAAGCGATGTAGAAAGAACTTACGAAATGAAGGAGATTCAACAGGAACAAGAGGGATCCACCGAAGAAAACCCTTCCCTTTGTTCGGAAGAAAAGGAGGATCTGGACAAAATAGATGAAACGGAAGAGATCCGAGTGAATGGAAAGGAAAAAACAAAGGATGAATTTCACTTTCAAGAGGCACGCTATCAAGATAGCCCAGTTTACGAAGATTCTGATCTGGAGACCCATCAAGAGAATTGGGAATTGGGAAGACTGAAAGAAGAGAAAAAGAAAAGAATGAATAAAAAAATTGAAACAACTTTTGTCAATTTTTTTTTCAATTATAAACGATGGAATCATCCATTACGATATATAAAAAATGATAAATTAGAAAATGCTTTACGCAATGAAATGTCACAATTTTTTTTTTTTACATGTACAAGTGATGGTAAACAAATAATTTCCTTTACATATCCGCCCAGTTTATCGACTTTTTCGGAAATGGTAGAACAAAGAATCTCTTTGTACATAATAGAGAAACTATATGACGAAGATCTTTATAATTCTTGTATTTATACTAATGAAAAAAAAAAGTGCAATTTGAACAATGAATTGAAAAGACGAATCCAAATTATAGAAAAAAAGGAGATATTCCCTAGTCTGGATATGCTTGAAAAAAGAACCATATTATGTGATGATGAAAAAAAAAAAAAATGTTTTCCAAAGGAATATGATCCTTTTTTCAACGGACCATATCGAGGAACGAGAAAAAAATTAGATTCACGTGCAATAATGGATACTTATAAAGATACAGAAGATTTAGTAGAATCTTTTTTTCTAAATAAGATTCATTATCTACTTCTTAATGATTCCGTAGAAAAAGGAATTGATTCAGAAAGTCAAGAAAAATATTTTCAATTTGTATTTGATGTAATTACAACATATACAAAAGACAAAAAAAAAAGGAAAAAGAAATATATTGGGATTAGACTAGAAGAAATCAGTAAAAAGGTTTCTCGATGGTCATACAAATTAACCGAGAATTTGGGAGAAGAGGAAGAAGAAGAAGAAAATGAAGAAGAAATAGAAGAAGAATATTATCAGATTCATTCAAGAAGATCCAAACGTGTGATAATTTATAATGATAACGATAATGATCAGAATACCAATTCTATTTCTAGTATTTATAATAGTTCTAGTATTAGTAACAATGATAAAAATGATGATCAAACGGAAGAGGGAGAAGTTGCTTTGATACGTTACTCACAACAATCGGATTTTCGTCGCAATCTAATCAAAGGATCCATGCGCGCTAAAAGACGTAAAACAGTTATTTGGGACCTATTTCAAGTAAATGTACATTCCCCGCTTTTTTTGGATCGTCTAGACAAAACTTCTTTTTTTTCCTCTTTTGATATAAACGAAATAAAGAATCTAATTTTTAGGAATTGGATGTACAGAAAACAAGAATCAGAATTCACAATTTCCTATTTTGAAAATGAAGATACAAAAGAAGAAAAGGATAAAGAGGAAAAAAACTATAAAAATGAACAGATAGAAATATCAGAAGCTTGGGATACCTTTCTATTTACTCAAGTAATAAGAGGTTTGATGTTAGTAACCCAATCTTTTCTTAGAAAATACATTATATTGCCTTCATTAATAATAGCCAAAAATATTTTCCGTATGTTATTATTCCAAATTCCCGAGTGGGACGAGGATTTTAAGGAATGGAATAGAGAAATGCATATTAAATGTACCTATAATGGTGTTCAATTATCAGAAACAGAATTTCCCCAAGATTGGTTAATAAACGGTATTCAGATAAAGATTCTATATCCTTTCTGTCTAAAACCTTGGAGAAAATCTAAGGCACGATCTCATCATATAGATATAATAAAAAAAAAAGAGAAAAAAACAAATTTTTGTTTTTTAACAGTCTGGGGAAGGGAAGCGGAACTTCCCTTTGGTTTTCCCCGGAAACGACCTTTTTTTTTTGAACCTATTTATAAAGAACTCCAAAAAATAAAAAAAAAGGCAAAAAAAAGATTTTTACAAGTTCTAAAATTTTTCAATAAAAAAATAAAATCCTTTTTAAAAGTTATAAAAGAAAAAACAAAAAGAGTCATAAAAATAGTTCGAGTTATCAACCTAATAATGAAAAAACTGGAGAAAGTAAATCCAAATTTATTATTTGAATTGAGGATAAAAAAAGTATATAAACCGAATGAAAACAAAAAAGACTTCAAAAGAAATAATAAGATTCTTCGAGAATCGTTCGTTCTAAATCGAACAATGGATTGGTTAAATTATTCACTAATAGAAAGAAGAATTCAAGATCTTTCTGATAAAACAATCAAAATCAAGAATCAAATTGAACGAACCGCAAAAGACAAGAAAAAAAAAGAAATAGTTCTAATTTATGATAATAAAAGATCGGGATCACAGAAACATTTTTGGAAAACATTAAAAAAGAAGAATATCCGATTAATGCGTAAATCACACTACTTTATTAAATCATTCATTGAAAAAATATACATAGATATTTTGCTATGTACCATTACCATTTCTAAGATAAATACACAACTTTTCTTTGAATCAACAAAAAAGATCTTTAATAAACCCATTTACAACAATGAAATAAATAAAGAACAAGAAGGAATTGATGAAACAAATCAAAATACAATGAATTTTATTTTGACTATAAAAAAATTGTTTTCAAATAATGATAATACTAAGAATAGCAATCAAAATTCCAATACTTATTGGAACTTATCTTCCCTGTCCCAAGCATATGTTTTTTACAAAATATCACAAAATCAATTACTTAATAAGTTTCAATTGAGACCTGTACTTCAATATCAAGGGAGCTATCCTTTTTTTAAGGATAATTTAAAAAACTATTTTATGATCCACGGAATATTGAATTCTAAATCAAGACATAAAAAAATTCATACATATGTAATGAACGAATGGAAAAATTGGTTAAAAGTTTCTTATCAATACGATTTATCTCAAAAAAAAATGTCTCGATTAGTACCTAAAGAATGCCGAAATAGAATAAATAAACATTGTATGATTAAAAACAAGGAATCAAACCAATTGGATTTATATAAAAAATATCAATTCATTTATTCCATGAAAAAAAATGACTATGCAGTAAATTCATTTATAAGTCAAAAAAACAAATCGAAAAAACATTACAGATATGATCTTTTATCTTATAAATACATAAGCCTCCCTAATTTATATACTTATGAATCAACATTAGAAATAGAAAGAAACGGGGACCAAGAAATTCCATATCATTTCAATACATTGAAACCTGAATTATTTTATGTATTAGTAAGTATACCGAGTAATGATTATCTAGAAAAAGGATATCTTATTGATAGAAATACAAATAGTTTGGATAGAAAATATTTTGATTGTAGAATTCTTCATCTTTGTTTTATAAAGAATATTGAGATCTGGACCAATGCACATATTGGCATCAAGATTCATAAAAATACTAAGACTGAAATTAATAATTTAAAAAAAATGAAAAAAAAAGATCTTTTTTTTTCATTCCCATGCAATCAAAAAAGGTTCTATCATACGGCATCAAATCATGATACTATATCCAATCTAGGAACTTGGTTCTTCCCAGAATTTGTGCTACTTTTTGATGTATATAAAATTAAACCTTGGATCATCCCAATAAAATCACTCCTTTTTCATTTTTCTATAAATGAAACAAGTAAAAACATTAACGTAAATCCAAAGAAATCATATAAAAAAAAAAAAGATCTTGAATTAGGAAATTCCAAGGTTGAAGAAGATTACGCAAGATTCAAACTAAAAAAGGATATAAAACAATATAAGAGCAAGAATGAAACGGAACTGGATTTTTTTTTGAAAAAATATTTCCTTTTTCAACTAAGATGGGCTGATCCCTTGAATAATAAAATAATGAAAAATATCAGGGTATATTGTCTCCTACTTAGACTGATAAATCCAAAGGATATTGCTATATCTTCGATTCAAAGAGGTGAAATAAATCTAGATGAAATGATGATTCAAAAGGACCTAGTTCTTGCAGAATTGATAAGAAAGGGAATATTTATTATTGAACCAATTTGTCTATCTATACGAAGGAACGGAAAATATATTATATATCAAACTATGGATATTTCATTGGTTTATAATAAGAAACACCAAACAAATCAAAAATACACAAAAAAAAGATATATTGAAAAAAAGGAGGTTGAAAAATCCATTGCACGACACAGCAACATATTTTTGAGTGGAGACAAAAATCATTATGATTTACTTATTCCTGAAAATATTCTATCTCCCAGACGTCGTAGAGAATTTCGAATTCGAATTTGTTTCAATTTGCCAAATTTTAATGTTGTGGATAGAAATCCAAGATTTTGCAACGAAAACAAAATAAGAAAATGTGGGAAATTTTTCAATGAGAACAAACATATTAATACAGATAGAAAAGATTTCATTAAATTCAAATTGTTTCTTTGGCCCAATTATCGATTAGAAGATGTAGCTTGTATGAATCGCTATTGGTTTAATACCAATAATGGCAGTTGTTTTAGTATGTCAAGAATACATATGTATTCACAATTCAGAATGAATTCAATTCCAATGAAAAATGAAAAAAATTTATAGTGGATTAATGTATTCGGTAGATGAAAGCCGAAACATATACAATGTGTAATATTCTAATACATGATGCTAATTTCATAGTGTATCAATTTTCACTAGGAATAGCGGAATCCTTTTAAGTAAAAATGAATTGTTCTAGTTGCTGAATACATATATGTTTTGTATATTTGGATCAAATATACAAAACATAAACCACATAAATAAAAAACAAAGTAGTATATGAATAAAATAAATAAAATACAATTTTGATGTATACTAGATAAAAATAACTAGCCTAAGAAATATTATTATTTTTCCCGATCGGTAAAATTCACAGAAAAGAAAAATAGAAACTTTAATTTATGGTCAAAAAATCATTGATATCAGTTATTACACAAGAAGAAAAAGAAGAAAATAGTGGGTCTGTTGAATTTCAAGTATCCCATTTCACCAATAAGATACGGAGACTTACTTCACATTTACAATTGCACAAAAGAGATTTTTTATCGCAAAGGGGTCTACGAATAATTCTGGGAAAACGTCAACGATTATTGACTTATTTGTCAAAGAAAAATAAAATGCGTTATAAAAAATTAATAGATCAGTTAGATATTCGGGAACCAAAAACTCGTTAATTAAATTTGAATTTATTCTTTGAGTTTCTTATTATTATCCTTGTTCCTTTTGATTTTTTAATTCTTTTTTTCTTAGTTCAGTTATTATTATTTTCTTTTTATTTTAAGAAATTCATGAAATAATGAATTAAGGAAAAAAAAAGATGACTTTACCAGCTACAAAAAAAAATTTTATAATAGTCAATATGGGGCCTCACCATCCATCAATGCATGGTGTTCTTCGGCTGATCGTTACTCTGGATGGTGAAGATGTTATTGACTGTGAACCTATATTGGGCTATTTACACAGAGGGATGGAAAAAATAGCGGAGAACCGAACAATTATACAATATTTGCCTTATGTAACACGTTGGGATTATTTAGCTACTATGTTCACAGAAGCAATAACAGTAAATGCACCAGAACGCTTGGAAAGTGTTCAAGTGCCTAAAAGGGCCAGTTATATCAGAGTTATAATGCTGGAGCTGAGCCGTATAGCCTCCCATTTGTTATGGCTTGGTCCTTTTATGGCCGATATTGGTGCACAGACTCCCTTTTTCTATATTTTAAGAGAGAGGGAATTAATATATGATCTATTTGAAGCTGCCACAGGTATGCGAATGATGCATAATTATTTCCGCATCGGAGGAGTAGCTGCGGATTTACCTTATGGCTGGATAGATAAATGTTTTGATTTCTGTGATTATTTTTTAACAGAAGTTGTTGAGTATCAAAAACTCATTACGCGAAATCCCATTTTTTTGGAACGAGTTGAAGGAGTGGGCATTATTGGTGGGGAGGAGACAATAAATTGGGGTTTATCAGGACCAATGTTACGAGCTTCTGGGATCCAATGGGATCTTCGTAAAGTTGATCGCTATGAGTGTTACAATAAATTTGATTGGGAAGTCAAATGGCAAAAAGAGGGCGATACATTAGCTCGTTATTTAGTAAGAATCGGTGAAATGCAAGAATCCATAAAAATCATTCAACAGGCTCTAGAAGGAATTCCTGGAGGACCTTATGAGAATTTAGAAAACCGGCGTTTTCATAGGACAAATAATTCCGAATGGAATAATTTTGACTATAGATTTCTTACTAAAAAACTTTCACCCAATTTTGAATTGTTAAAACAAGAACTTTATGTAAGGGTAGAAGCCCCAAAAGGAGAATTAGGAATTTATTTAATAGGAGATAGTAGTGTTCTCCCCTGGAGATGGAAAATCCGTCCACCCGGTTTCATCAATTTGCAAATTCTTCCCCAGCTAGTTAAAAGAATGAAATTGGCTGATATTATGACGATACTAGGTAGTATAGATATCATTATGGGAGAAGTTGATCGTTGAAATGATAATTGATACGACAGAAGTACAAACTATTAATTCTTTTTATAGATTAGAATCCTTAAAAGAAGGATATGGATTCTTATGGATTTTTGTCCCCATTTTCACCCTTGTATTAGGAATCACAATGGGGGTATTAGTCATTGTGTGGTTAGAAAGAAAAATATCTGCAGTAATACAACAACGTATTGGACCTGAATATGCTGGCCCGTTAGGAATTCTTCAAGCTTTAGCGGATGGGACCAAACTACTTTTCAAGGAGAATCTTCTTCCATCTAGAGGTAATATTCATTTATTTAGGGTCGGACCTTCTATAGGTTTTATATCCATTCTACTAAGTTATTTAGTAATTCCTTTTGGATATCACCTTGTTTTAGCTGATCTCAGTATAGGTGTTTTTTTATGGATTGCTTTTTCAAGTATTGTCCCCATTGGTCTTCTTATGTCAGGATATGGATCAAATAATAAATATTCTTTTTCAGGCGGTCTGCGAGCTGCAGCTCAATCGATTAGTTATGAAATACCATTAACTCTATGTGTGTTAGCAATATCTCTACGTGTGATTCGTTGGAATATGAACTTTTCTTTTATCTTTTCTATAAAAGATAAAAGAAATGGATTGAAATACAATAAAATAGAAATCTAATTCAATATGTAAATATGAATATGAAAGAAAAGAAGAGAAAAAAATATTTTTTTTATTTTCTTTCAAAACTTTAGACTTTCTAAAGTAAGTGAAGATAAATAAATTGAATGTCTTGAATAAATATCTTCGTCTTTTTTATGAAATAATTAAATATTTCAGTTTGATGAGTTAAACCAGATAGTTATATGAGTGAAACAAAACTGCTCCTCAATTTGCAGTAAAACAAGAAAAATCTCATTCCCTAGGTACAAGAAGAAATTTGAAGTAAACATAAGTTTAAGTTGTTTACCCCAAGATTGAGATTATTTTCTTAGTCGTCATATCTTGAAGCGGATGGAAAAGATCAACTGTATTTATTACTATACTGGGGATCAATAAAAAAAAAGTGGGCAGTTAGGAACACTAAAGTATGCAAAGGATAAGTAATGGAAATAATGTAAGGTATCAAAAAAAGTTATTTTTGCATAAAACTTCGCATAAAACGAATTATAATAAGGGCTTGGAGTTGGTAGAAATGATCAAGCAGTACTTCCCCACGATTCCGATCTAGAGTATGCTACTATTCACTGATTAAATAAATAACTATTAAGAACGAATTAATCCTTTATTTTCTTTCCTTTTTTTTTTTAGTTTTGAGAAAGAAGAAAAGGAACAAGACAAATAGGATGCAATATGATAATATAATAAAAAAATAAAAAAGAATAAAACGGGAATAATAAGAAAATCTTTTTTTCTTGATACATATGCATATGGAAATTTCTTATCATGATTCATTAACTAATGTCTAAATCTTTCTATTTATGAATATAACCAGTATTTTATTGAAGGCTTAAGTTATTGCTTAACAAAAATAATTTTTGATTCTATTCATTAGAATATTAATATTATAAGGGATGAGATCCATTCGGAAGTGCTTTTTCTTATTCTAGCAGACAGAATTTTATTGGTCGAATTGAGGACTCTCCAACATCCAGTTTATCTTTCCATTGTATTTACCTAGGGTCCAAGGAGAGCAAGAATACTAAACTAGTCCTTACCTTACATTTCTTTGTGGCCATAAAGGAGCCGTATGAAGCTTAGGTTTCATGTACGGTTTTGGAATAGCGATGGGAGCAGTGATGTTATCATCGACTATAATTATCTAACAGTTCAAGTACAGTTGATATAATTGAGGCACAGTCCAAATATGGTTTTGGGGGATGGAATCTGTGGCGTCAGCCCATAGGATTTCTAGTTTTTATAATGTCTTCTCTAGCAGAATGTGAAAGATTACCTTTTGATTTACCAGAAGCAGAGGAGGAATTAGTAGCAGGTTATCAAACCGAATATTCAGGTATAAAATACGGATTCTTTTATCTTGCTTCTTACCTAAATCTATTAGTTTCTTCATTATTTGTAACAGTTCTTTATTTAGGTGGGTGGAATTTTTCTATTCCGTACATATCTCTTACTGAACTTTTTGGAATAAATAAAATGTTTAGAGTCTTTGTAATAGCAATTAGTATCTTTATTACATTAGCTAAAGCTTATTTGTTTCTGTTCATTCCTATCACAACAAGATGGACTTTACCTAGGATGAGAATGGATCAATTATTAAATCTTGGATGGAAATTTCTTTTACCTATTTCTCTAGGTAATCTATTATTGACAACTTCTTTTCAACTTGTTTCACTATAAAGTAGAAATAAAAATAATAAATTAAGAGAAAACAATAATGAATATTCTATATTTCTAACTTCTCTCACCCAAGAGACAGAAACATAAATCTTATTGATGGATATCTAAAATATGTTACCTATGGTTACTGGGTTTATGAATTATGGCAAACAAACAATACGAGCCGCAAGGTACATTGGACAAAGTTTCATAATTACCTTATCCCATACGAATCGTTTACCTGTAACTATTAAATATCCTTATGAAAAATCAATCACATCAGAGCGTTTTCGTGGTCGAATCCACTTTGAATTTGATAAATGTATTGCTTGTGAAGTATGTGTCCGCGTATGTCCAATAGACCTTCCTATTGTTGATTGGAATTTGGAAAAAGATATTAAGAAAAAACAACTGCTTCATTATAGTATTGATTTTGGTGTCTGTATATTTTGCGGTAACTGTGTCGAGTATTGTCCAACAAACTGTTTATCAATGACTGAAGAATATGAGCTTTCCACTTATGATCGTCACGAATTGAATTATAATCAAATTTCTTTAGGTCGGTTACCAGTTTCAATAATTGGAGATTATACAATTCAAACAGTTATGGATTAAACAAATCAAATGAAAAAATAAAAACCCCTTCCTTGGTTCAAGAACGATTACTAATTACTAAGCTTTGGTTTAGAATAAATTAGAATAAAGTAGGATTAGCCAAAGAATTTTATTTTATCTATCTAATGATATCCATTTTTTTTTCATTCTTTTTCATTCAATTAGAAAGGTATCATATAAAAAAAATAGTTCCTTTACTGAATCCTTAGTAAGGTCATGAAATATTTTGACTTCTTTATTTATCTTTTATTTCAGAATGGATTTACCTGGACCAATACATGATATTCTTGTAGTATTTCTGGGATCAGTTATTATATTAGGAGGTCTGGGAGTAGTATTACTTACCAATCCCATTGATTCTGCCTTTTCATTGGGATTGGTTCTCGTTTGTATATCCTTATTCTATATTTCATTGAATTCCTACTTTGTAGCTGCCGCGCAGTTCCTTATTTATGTGGGAGCCATAAATGTATTAATCATATTTGCTGTGATGTTCATGAACGGTTCAGAATATTCCAATGATTCCTATTTGTGGACCATTGGAGATAGAATCACTTCATTGGTTTGTACAAGTATTTTTTTTTCATTAATGACTACTATCCCAAATACGTCATGGTACGGAATTTTTCGGACTACAAGATCAAATCAGATTATAGAAAAGGACTTAATAAGTAACGTTCAACAAATTGGGATTCATTTATCTACAGATTTTTATCTTCCTTTTGAACTCATTTCTATAATTCTTTTAGTTTCTTTGATAGGTGCAATTACTATGGCTCGTCAATAATCTAATATCAAGAATCTAGTATAATAAGAACTTCATTCTTGAAATTTCAAGAATGAAAATGTATTGAATCTCAATCTACTGTGAATATCTTCTTTTGTTCTGTAATTCTTCTATTCTAGTCAACTGAATCGGTTTAATTTTTGTTCTCATATTGAAATGAATTGAGATAGATGAGGAATTTATCAATGATGTTAGAACATGTACTTTGTCTAAGTGTTTATTTATTTTCTATCGGTATCTATGGACTGATCACAAGCCGAAGCATGGTTAGAGCACTTATGTGTCTTGAGCTTATACTGAATTCGGTGAATATAAATCTTGTCACATTTTCCGATATATTTGATAGTCGACAATTAAAAGGAGAAATTTTTGCAATCTTTGTTATAGCCATTGCAGCTGCTGAAGCAGCTATTGGGCTAGCTATTGTTTCGTCGATCCATCGTAACAGAAAATCAACTCGTATCAATCAATTGAATTTGCTGAATAATTAGTCATAATTATTCTATTCATATTATTTTCTTATTTATTTTCTTATATTTTTTCATATAGATTTATGATTTAGAGTTACTAACCTATTCTATCACTAACCTAATAACAAATGTATTCATCTGATATATAATATATTATCATATCCTGAATTATATTTCTATATCTATATAGATATATAGTAAAATTAGTAAAATTTACATGAATTGAATTTGTAAACTCATATTCTCATATTTAATGGTTATTGAAATGGAAATCAAAGTATCTTGGCCCTTTATCATAAACAGATTAAAAAATAGATTAATTCTTAAGATTTTTATAAATCATTGATTCGTCTGGTGTCTACAATAAAAATATATGATTTATTTCATTTTCTTATTTTACCAGATTGAAAATCTTTTGTGTTCAAAATTGGAATTTATAGACCCAATGTCACATTCAGTAAAGATTTATGATACATGTATAGGATGTACCCAATGTGTTCGAGCTTGCCCCACGGATGTATTGGAAATGATACCTTGGGACGGATGTAAAGCTAAGCAAATTGCTTCTGCCCCAAGAACCGAAGATTGTGTAGGTTGTAAAAGATGTGAATCCGCTTGTCCAACGGATTTTTTGAGTGTCCGTGTTTATTTATGGCATGAAACAACTCGCAGCATGGGTCTTTCCTATTGATATTTGACAAAAAACTCTACTTGAATCAGTTGATTCCTCTTTACTGACAAAAGCCCGTACTCGAGAAAAGAAAATATATTATTCTTCTCCCGAGCACGGGCTTTTCTGGTCTAATTTTATCTTGTCTTTATCACGAGTTATTTTCCTTGGTTAACAATACTTCTTGTTTTGCCCATATTCGCGGGTTCTTCAATTGTCTTTTTTCCTCATAGGGGAAATAAGGTGTATAGGTGGTACACTATATGTATATGTATACTAGAGCTCCTTCTAATGAGCTATGTATTTTGTTATCATTTCAAATTGGACGATCCATTAACCCAATTGAAGGAGGATTTGAAATGGATCAATCTTTTTGATTTTCACTGGAGACTGGGAATCGATGGACTTTCCATAGGACCCATTTTACTGACAGGATTTATCACTACTTTAGCTACTTTATCAGCTTGGCCAGTTACTCGAAATCCGCGATTTTTCTATTTCTTGATGTTAGCAATGTATAGTGGCCAAATAGGATCATTTTCTTCTCGAGACCTTTTACTTTTTTTCATCATGTGGGAATTAGAATTAATTCCTGTTTATTTACTTTTATCCATGTGGGGAGGAAAAAAACGCCTGTACTCGGCTACAAAGTTTATTTTGTGCACTGCCGGAGGTTCCATTTTTCTCTTAATAGGAGTTCTAGGTATAGGTTTATATGGTTCCAATGAACCAACATTAGATTTAGAAAAATTAGCTAATCAATCGTATCCTGCAGCATTAGAAATAATACTATATTTTGGTTTTCTTATTGCTTATGCTGTCAAATCGCCGATTATACCTCTACATACATGGTTACCAGATACCCACGGAGAAGCACATTACAGTACATGTATGCTTTTAGCTGGAATCTTATTAAAGATGGGAGCATATGGATTGATTCGGATCAATATGGAATTATTAGCTCACGCTCATTCTAGATTATCTCCCTGGTTGGTGATAGTAGGAACAATACAAATCATTTATGCAGCTTCAACCTCTCTTGGTCAACGCAATTTAAAAAAACGTGTTGCTTATTCTTCCGTATCTCACATGGGTTTCATAATTATAGGAATTGGTTCTATAACTGGCATGGGACTTAATGGAGCCATTTTACAAATACTTTCTCATGGATTGATTGGTGCTGCACTTTTTTTCTTAGCAGGAACAAGTTGTGATAGAATACGTTTTGTTTATCTCGAAGAGATGGGGGGGATATCTATCCCAATGCCAAAAATCTTTACCATGTTTAGTAGTTTCTCGATGGCTTCTCTTGCATTGCCAGGAATGAGTGGTTTTGTTGCAGAATTCTTAGTCTTTTTTGGAATAATTACCAGCCCAAAATATCTTTTCATGCCAAAAATTTTGATTACTTTTGTAATGGCAATTGGAATGATATTAACTCCTATTTTTTTATTATCTATGTTACGTCAGATTTTCTATGGATACAAGCTATTCAATATTCCAAATTCGAATTTTTTTGATTCTGGACCACGAGAACTATTTGTTTCGATCTGTATCTTTCTACCTGTAATAGGAATTGGTATTTATCCTGATTTCGTTCTACCGTTATCGGTTGACAAGGTACAAGTTCTATTATCTAATTATTTTTATAGATACTAATTTTTTTTTAGATTTCATATTAAATGAAATGAATTTCATTAATTGAAAAGAAAGTCTTATAATTCTTTGACTTTCATATTTTAACGATTCTTCGTTGTTACAATGAAAAAAAAGAAAGGGTGAATTAAAATTTTAATGAGATACATCTAAAGTTTTTAGTTTTTGAGAACCATTTGAATAATTCCTCTATTTAAAAGGTTCTCAAAAACTTGCACAAAATTTCATTGTGTATCAGACGATTTTTTTATGTATTCTTTATGTAGTTTATTTTATTCAATTAGATAGTAATTGGAATGAACCATAACTATGGAACCCGATTCCTAATATATTGATCCCAAAATAACATATCCAAATTAGGAGAAATCCTATAGAAGCTACAAATGCCGAATTCGTACCTTGATCTTGCAATTTTGAATTTTTTCTAGTATGTAAATAAATTGCAAATATGGTCCAAGTAATAAATGCCCAAGTTTCCTTAGGGTCCCAATTCCAATATGAACCCCATGCTTCATTAGCCCATACTGCTCCAGAAAGAATGCCTATGGTTAAAAAAGTAAATCCTAAACTAATGACACGATAACTCCAATAATCCAAACGCTGAATTAATTGATATTTGTAAAAATTTTGAAATGAGAGAAAATAAGTCTTTTTTAATACACTTCCTTTTTCGTTCAAATATTCCATATCACCAAAGAAAAACGACTTCCTTAAACTTAAAAAATTATTGTTTTTCAAAAAAGAATCAATTCTTTTTTGAAATGTAATCACTATAAGAGCAACTGATAATAACGATCCGCATAAAAGAGCTGCATAGCTCAAGAGCATCATACTTACATGCATTATTAACCACTGAGATTGTAGAGCAGGTACTAATATTACGGGTTTATGCATTTCAGTTGAAAGACCTGACGTGGCAAAACCTTGGGTAAAAATAACACTTGGTGCAGTTATTGCGCTTAAATCATTTTTATGATTCCCAAGATACGGAATCATATGAATAATGGATAAACTCCATGAAAGGAAGATTAACGATTCGTATAAATTACTTAAAGGAAAATGTCCCGAAGAAATCCAACGAATAACTAAAAACCCTGTTATAGAGAAAAAAGTAGCTATCATCCCTTTTTCTGACGAATTACGTAATCCTTCGATTTCGTAGACTAATAAGTTCATCAAATGAATTAGAATCACAATTGAGATGATCGAAAAAGAAATATGAGTTAATATATGTTCTAAAGTTGCAAATATCATAAATAAGATTCCCTTTTAAATAATTGAAATCGGGGAGGGGATTAAATAGAATCTCAAATAGAATATTTTCTATATTTTATATTCTATTAGATCTATTGTGTCTATATTATTCTATAATATTAATAATTAATAAGAATTCTTATTTATACCTTATGCCGCCACTCGGACTCGAACCGAGATGCTCTAGCACTGCTTCCTAAGAGCAGCGTGTCTACCAATTTCACCATGGCGGCTTACCTTAAATAATAATAAGGAAATTCATGTTGAATTGTCGATATTCAATAGGGTTTAGGAAACAATGAAGAAAGATGCATTTCCATTCATATGGAAATGTTCAATATCAATAATATGGAATTAGTATCTTCATCTTCGTAGATTCAGTTTTAAGAATCAATTTTTCCGTACTAGAAACCTAATTCTTGTTTATCCCGAACAATAAGAACTCAAAAGTTTCGTTCTCAGTCGGGGTATAAAATTCATAATTTTTTCTAATGATTTTGAGACCCAACACCTTAGTAGAAAGTAGAATGAAATATTCAAATTCTTCCTTGTCTATCGTACTTGTCTATCGTAATTGTGCTTTTCAAAATAGAAAAGCACAATTCATACAATATAAATTTCAATAAATAGAATATAATAGAAATATAGAAAGACTATAAAAAAAAAAAAAATACTGTGTACTTTGAATCAAGTAGACAGAAAGATTCTTATTTTTCATATTACCTAGTTCTAACTAATAAGGAGAAGTGAAATACAATACATTAGTAAAATTTAATTATTTGTCTTCCAATTCAAAAATGGAAATTTGGAAGTTCTTTGAAACATGTCAATTAAGATTTTTCTAAGACTTTTTTTTGTCGCACAAAAAAACTTTTTGACTTTCCGGTGGAAATAGATTTAGCTAAAGAAAAAGCTTTTACTGCCTCTAAAGATCCTTTTTTTTTCCAAAGATTTCTACGAATATGCTTTTTTGACATAGAAGTACGCTTTTTTGGAACTGCCATTCAAAAGGTAAGTGACTCCCTTTTATCGTTGTATGTGAAAGACATATATTGTTCAAAAGAAATTTCTTTTTATTAGCTATTATCTATACTTAATACTTAATTCATTCCATAAATTTCAAAAAAGAAAACTCAATAATAATATCATAACATACAAATAACATACAAATAGAAAAAAAAAAAAGAATAAAAGAAAATAAATAAGAAAATAAAAATAGAAAGAGATAAAGAAATCTGTAACTGAACTTTAATATAAATTGAATAAATCTATCTTAAATATAATAAATATAATATTAAATATATCATATATCTTTAAATTACACAATTAGAATATAATGTAAAGGTAAAATGGTAAAATCCAATTATTCAAAATCTCATATGATGTCATATTATTTCTTATTTAAAAAATATCTTTCTTTTATAGAGTTTTAAGTTAATTAATAACGTAAGTAATAAATTTGACTAATTATTTGATCATATTATTTGATATTTGACCAACTAATTGCAACTTTTATTTGAAATATTTAATAAAACAAAAAATCATAATTCCAATATTTGTATTTTTGTATTTGATCTCTTTCATATTTTCTTATTATTATTTTGTTTTTTTTTTTTTTAAGAGATAATAATTGGTGAATCGGAAATAATTATAAGAAAAAAGAATAATTTGTTTTCTTATGGAATATACATATAAATATGCATGGATAATACCTCTTTTTCCGCTCCCAGTTACTATGTCAATAGGATTGGGACTTCTACTTATTCCGACAGCAACAAAAGATTTTCGTCGTATGTGGGCTTTCCTAAGTGTTTTACTACTAAGTATATCTATGTGGTTTTCAGCCAATCTATCTATTCAGCAAATAAATGGAAGTTTGACCTATCAATATCTATGGTCTTGGACCATCAATAATGATTTTTTATTAGAGTTCGGACACTTGATTGATCCACTTACTTCTATTATGTCAATACTAATTACTACTGTTGGGATCCTGGTTTTTATTTATAGTGACAATTATATGTCTCACGACCAAGGATATTTGAGATTTTTTGCTTATATGAGTTTTTCCAATGCTTCAATGTTGGGATTAGTTACTAGTTCCAATTTGATACAAATTTATATTTTTTGGGAACTAGTGGGAATGTGTTCGTATTTATTGATAGGTTTTTGGTTCACACGACCCGTTGCAGCAAGTGCTTGTCAAAAAGCTTTTGTAACTAATCGTATAGGAGATTTTGGTTTATTATTAGGAACCTTAGGATTTTATTGGATAACTGGTAGTTTCGAATTTCGGGATTTGTTCCAAATAGTGAATACCTTGATCCATAATAATGGGGTTAATTCTTTATTTGTTACTTTATGCGCCCTTTTATTATTTGTCGGTGCAGTTGCTAAATCCGCACAATTCCCCCTTCACGTATGGTTACCTGATGCCATGGAAGGACCCACTCCTATTTCGGCTCTTATACACGCTGCTACTATGGTAGCAGCAGGAATTTTTCTTGTAGCTCGGCTTCTTCCTCTTTTCATAGTTATACCTTACATAATGAATCTCATTTGTTTAGTAGGTATAATAACAGTGCTTTTAGGAGCTACTTTAGCTCTTGCCCAAAGAGACATTAAAAGAAGTTTAGCCTATTCTACAATGTCTCAATTGGGTTATATTATGTTAGCTCTAGGTATAGGTTCTTATCGAGTTGCTTTATTTCATTTGATAACCCATGCCTATTCTAAAGCTTTATTGTTTTTAGGATCCGGATCCATTATTCATTCAATGGAACCTATTGTTGGATATTCACCAGAGAAAAGTCAGAATATGGTTCTTATGGGAGGTTTAACAAAATATGTTCCAATTACAAAAACTACTTTTTTATTAGGTACACTTTCTATTTGTGGTATTCCGCCTCTTGCTTGTTTTTGGTCCAAAGATGAAATTCTTCACGATAGTTGGTTGTACTCACCAATTTTCGCACTAATAGCTTGGTTCACAACAGGATTAACCGCATTTTATATGTTTAGGATGTACTTACTTACCTTTGATGGGTATTTGCGCATTCATTTTCAAGATTATAGTAATCTTAGTAATAAAAAAA